ATATATAAATAAGAAATAAAAAAGAAAGTTATTCTTATCTTATCTATTATCTTCTTACTTATCAATAATTTTTTATACCTACTTGTTGATATTGTGGAGGATCACAATAAGGTTTGTTCAGTTATCAAAAAAATAGTTAGAATGGAAAACGAGATAATGTGGATTGTGTCGATCCAAGAATTTTTCTTTAATATTTAAAATAAACTATTTTTAAAATATTTAAATATTTTAAGGCTCATATTGTAAGACTTTTTTTTGTAAATGTTTGAGTATTAGAATATTAGAATAGAATCCTCTTACTCGAAAAAAAAGCATTCATTTTTATAGGATAAGATAAGCTAAGATGAAAGATCTTATCGAAAACTTACAGCAGCTTGCCAAACGAAGGCTAAGAGAAAAAAAAGTAGAGGTATGACTGGCATAAAATCAACAATTGGACTCAAAAAAGCATAGGCCTCTGGTAATTTGGCAAAGAAACAACTACTCGAATAAAGAGCAGAATTAAGACCGATCAAACTAAAGATATTAAGCATAACAGATTGTTTTTAAAAAATTGTATTTTGATTGAGTTATTGATAGAAAAAAAATCTTTCGTTTTTTGAACTTACTCACTCAATAAAAAAACCTTCCATTCTCATCTCAATAGAGAATAGAATAAATTCTACTTTCATATAATATCTTAATGGAATTTTTGGTAATGATCAATAAATTCATTTTGTCTATGTCTACATGTGTCGAAGTTAAAATACTAACCAACGTAATCTACTTGATTCTTTCGATAGTTGGGCTGGAATTGACGAACAATCAACAACAATATTAGTGTTTATTAGTATAGAAATCGAAGTGGGGCGTGGCCAAGTGGTAAGGCATCGGGTTTTGGTCCCGCTATTCGGAGGTTCGAATCCTTCCGTCCCAGAGCCTATGTCAGTGTCATTTTAGGTAATTTTAGGTAATAATAAGAAAAAACCTTTTCTTTTTATAAAGTTTCTAAGGCGTAAGATTGGCTAGAGTTTTACTCTTTATGGCTGACGATTAGAATAAAAAAAATTAGATCTTTTTCACATATTTCACAACGATACGAGCTCAAATTCCACGCAACGAAAGGCGCACCCATTGGGTATTGAAGCACGATGGGTTTATAGATTACAGCAATTTGAATTATAAAAAAGTTGTGCCTTTACCTATCCTATATCCATCCTCTATATCTATATATGATATAGAAAAAATAGTCATCTAAAATTTAAAATTTATAGAAGGAAGTTTGTTCTTTTTTGTTCATCCCCAGAAAACGAATTGTTTTTTACTATTTTTTTCTTTATATATATATATTATATATATATGAATATGAATAAAATGACTATATTTAAAGGTTGAGTTTAAAACTCTCTTAGCTTATCTCTTAGGGATATCGTCTTATTGTCAATTTTAATTGTTTGTAATTTGTATAAAAAATGTTAATTAAGAAATAAAAAAAAAAGAACAGTACTAAAAAAGTGTAAGATATATTACGTATATAATCTATGTAACAACTGTTTTAACTGTGAACCAATGACTATTCATGATTTGAGAATTAAATCAACCGCAAACCGGAACCAGGTTCTAAATTCGAGGAGTGTTATGGTAAAACTTCGTTTGAAACGATGTGGTAGAAAGCAACGTGCGACTTGAAGGACATGATCTGTTGTGGATTCTTATATCCATCATTCTATAATAAAGGATGCTCTTAACTCGACATCTTTTTTCTGTTTAACTCGAACCCGGTTTGTTGGGGTGTAATGGAATATGATGGAGCTCGAGTAGAAAGTATTGAGCTATTTCTCAAGAGAGAGGAGTCTAGGGTTAGTATCAATCAAAAGAATAAGTTGGAACAACTTCGTAAGTTATCTTTGACAGAAAAATAGAAAGGATCAAAATCAAGCAAACTTTGAATCCCCCAGGATATTTTGATCAACCTTTTCAATTAATTTGATTTATATATATCGTGCGGAAATCCCTCGTTCATATGATTAGATTCTTTGATAGAAATAAATAACAAAAAGGTATGTTGCTGCCATTTTTGAAAGGATTAAAAATCAACGAAGTAATGTCTAAACCCAATGATTCAAAAAACAAGCTGATAAAGGCTTCCGGAACAAGGAAAGACTCTTTTTAATTGTCGCAACAATTGATTGGGATCAATTCAAATCGATGTTAAATGAGACAAAACCAAAACAAAGGGTATTTTAGACTACTCAATAAATGAGAAATGCTAAACTAAAGGATTTTTTTATTTTGGGCTCCTTGAAACCTATTCAACTTGAGTTATGAGTATACAAATGATTTTTTTGAGTAAAGATAAAGAAAGGGCTTAATTTTAATTCATTTGAGGATTTTATAGATAATTTATACATACATTTTGTTAATCATTTTTTATCGAGCCGTACGAGGAGAAAACTTCCTATACGGTTCCAAGGGGGGTTCAATCTATCCCAATGAGCCGTCTATCGAATCGTTGCAATTGATGTTCGGTCCCGAAGAGAGGGAAGAGATCTGCAGAAAGTAGGTTTTTATGATCCGATAAAAAATCAAACTTATTTAAATGTTCCTGCTATTCTAGATTTTCTTCAAAAAGGCGCTCAACCTACAGAAACTGTTTATGATATTTTAAAGAGGGCTGAGGTTTTTAAAGAATTTCGATTTAAGCAAACGAAGTTCAATTAATGAATAATAAGAATTTTTTTTTTATAAAAACGAAAGATAATGAGGTTGTAATTTGGTAGAACTTTTTGAGTCCTGTCCTTTTTTTGTAGTGCCAATCCAACAAAAGTTTTCCTCTATATTTAATATTTTATTTTTTCTTTGTTTTCTATTTAGAGTTCACAATTTCTATTATAGTTATTGTATAATAGAATTTGATTTTATTTGAATTTGAGTACATTATTATTATTATTTATTATTATTCAATTGAAAGTAAGATAAAAAATAAAATGGAATTTCTTGTAATTATATTTTATTTTTCATTCATATTGACAAGAATGTATTGAACAAATAGAATTCAATTGTGAAATAAAAAAATGAAATGGTTTTTAAGGATTCGTTCCATTTTTTTCTATCTAAAATCCAAATATTGGAATCCAAATATTGGATCTAAAAAATGTAGATTATTTGTCTAGCAAATTGTTTATTCAAGAATCTCTTTGGTGTTTGTTTTTATGTTTGTAACGGGAATCAACTCAAAAAATGTTTTAGATTTCTTGCTACTTCAACGTTTTTATTCCAATCCTATTTTATTGATTTCGATTGTATCTACATAACATAGCTATTTTTTGGGTTGCTAACTCAACGGTAGAGTACTCGGCTTTTAAGTGCGACTAAGATCTTTTACATATTTGGATGAAGTAAGGAATTCGTCTACACCATCGGTAGAGTTTATACGACCACGACTGATCCGGAAAGGTAATTTATGGAAAAAAGAGCATGTCGTATCAATAGCGAATTTGGAACCTATTTCATTCTTATTAAAGCAGTACAAAACTTTATTGGATTTGAAATGCAATGAATTCGCTGTTGGGTCGATTGAATAAATGGATCGAACCCTATCCTTATGGGTTCTAATTTTGTGGAAAGAATAAGCAACGAGCTTATCTTCGTAATTTGAATGATTACCCGATCTAATTAGACGTTAAAAAAACTTAGTGCCTGATGCGGGAAAGGATTATCCCACGTGTGGATTTTCTTTTTTAGTGAATCCTAATTATTAAACTCCCCCTTCGCCATATGAAGCTGGACATGAATGTGTAGAAGAAACAGTATATTGATAAAGATTTTCCAAAATCAAAAGAGCGGTTGGATTGAAAAAATAAAGGATTTCTAACCAATGTTTTACGTTATTGCCTAATAACAAAAAAACAAATTAGATGGAAAAAATAGAGAGTCCGCTGATGAATTTACCGAGGTATCTATTACAAAAAAAAAAAAAAATACCTTGTTTTGACTGTATCGCACTCTGTATCATTTGATAACTTAAGAACCCCCTATTTTTTTTACTTTGCGTTTTAGGTCTGGTTTTAAATGGAGGAATTCCAAGGATATCTAGAACTAGAGGGTTCTTGGCAACACAACTTTTTCTATCCACTTATCTTTCAGGAATATCTTTTTTCGTTTGCATATGGTCATGATTTAAATAAATCTATTTTGTTGGAAACTTCAGGTAATAGGAAATATAGTTTACTAATTGTGAAACGTTTAATTACTCGAATGGATCAACATAATCATTTGATTCTTTCGTCTAACGATTCTAACCAAAATGACTTTTGGGGGCACAAACGCAATTTTTATTCTCAAATGCTATCAGAAGGCTTTTCAGTCATTGTGGAAATTCCATTTTATCTTCTATTAATAGCTTCTCCAGAGAAACAAAAAATAGTCAAATCTCATAATTTGAGATCAATTCATTCAATATTTCCTTTTTTAGAGGACAAATTTTTACATTTAAATTCTGTGTTAGATATATTAATACCTTACCCCGCTCATCTAGAAATCTTGGTTCAAACACTTCGGTACTGGATAAGAGATGCCGCGTCTTTACATTTATTACGATTATTTCTTTATGAGTATCATAATTGGAATAGTCTTTTTATTCCAAAAAAATCCATTTCTTTTTTTTTAAAAAGGAATCAAAGATTATTCTTGTTCTTATATAATTTCCATGTATGTGAATACGAATCTATTTTATTTTTTATTTGCAACCAATCCTCTCATTTACGAGCAACATCTTATGGAATCCTTCTTGAACGCACTTTGTTCTACGGAAAATTAGAATACTTAGTCAAACTTTTGACTAAGGATTTTGCCGGTATCCTATGGCTTTTCAAGGATCCTTCCCCGCACTCTGTTAGGTATAAAGGCAAATCCATTCTGGCCTCAAAAGGGACATTCTTTTTGATGCATAAATGGAAATTTTACCTTATTAATTTCTGGCAATGTCATTTTTCTGTGTGGTCTCATCCAAGACGAATCTA